GCAATTGGCACATACAATACGGCCGGTCGCTTCGCGTGGATTTTCATAACCCTGCTGTGCAAAAATGGGATAGGCATTTGAAATGGGTGCCCCAGTTATTATATATATCATGAGCGATACGGAAATGGATCGAGTAATCTCTTCCTTTATCCAAGAAAAAAGGGTATTTATAGTTTGCATGGTCCAATCATTGGCATCGAAAATTTATACAATAAAATTAGGTAGGTTCTTAGTCTAGTATAGTTCCCTATCTATGATTCTGCTATGTACTAAAAGAATTTTATTGTAATGGAATAGAATATAGGAGGAATCGAATCCCTTGTATGAGTAAAAAGAATAAGTACAGTTTTGAATGTTTTGCTTATGTACAAAGTAACAACCAACCATTCTAATTGGATCAGTGAATCATTTTTCAGTCATTCATTGAATGATAAATCACTACAAGTGAGGGAGATACACGATTTAAATAACGGAAAATCAAATATTTTAAAATTGTATCTAGAATGACCGGAAAGGTAGAAACAAGACCGGATATAATTTGATCATTATGAGCAAATCCAAAATCTTTGTAGACAGATCCAATCATTAGTTCCCAACCGTGGGGCGAATGGAATCCTATACATAAATCAGTTACTAAAAGAATGGAAAAGGCTTTGATTGTGTCGCTTAAGTTATATAGAAATTCTTGAACCCAATAGTTAAGAATAACAAGTTCTTCATTACCTAGCATAGAATAACCACTTAGAATAACGAAACAGATCATATTTGTCGAGAAGTGCAAAATCGTATGGATACAATCTTCATTGTGCATCTTGATCAATTGGATCGTTTCGTTGTAGATTCCGATACGAAGGTTTTCTAGATGTGTTCCCGGGTATTCCTTTATCATTTCGTCCAAGAGTAAGAGTTCCTCTAATTCTATGAATTTTTTTAGAATACTCTTTTCTTGAATATCATTCAAAAAAATTTCGGATTGCCTAGTATCCCACCAATTAGTAACCCAAGATTCCAGACTTTTAGTAAATGAGAGAGAGATCCACCAGGGCAAAAATACTATAGATGCAAGATATAGAAGGGGAATGAATGCTTTCTTTTTTGCCATTTTTTCGTCTTTGAATTTTTAATGAACTCACCCCATTCGTTGACGCTATACGATACTAACTAATATTCCTATCAAGGATCAGTTCTATTACAAGTTATCGAGCCCACGAATCTATTCCCCGCTTTTTTTGTGTATGATTCAGCGGTTAGTACTTGAATTTATAAATAATACAGAAATGGAATAAAAAAGAATCCACTTCGAATAAAGAGATTGTTTCCAAATCTATCACTTGCTAAAATTAGAAGAGAGTGACCCCTTTCAATAAAGAAATGCATGAGAGAGCCCCTTCAAGTAACAAATAGTATTCAGATTTTGAAACGAAAGAACTCTCTTTCTATCAAAATATCCAATTTTTTGAAAAAAAAAAACGACGCATAGTCCGGGAATAATTGAGAGAATTTTCTGAAGAATATTGTGATTCTGATAAAAAAAATGACTACCAAAACAAGACAAAAAAGCTATCGTTATAAGCATCCCAATCGTTTGGTAATTAAGAAGTACAAAAAGGGATAAAAAGAAAAATTGATTGACAAAACAAAAAAAAAAAGAGAATCTACAAGATAGAATCTCTCTATTGAAAATAAAAAAAAAGCATTCATTCTTTTCATTTCAGTTTCAATTCATTTTTTAAAATACTTCAATTGGTACACGCAAGAAATAAGCCAATTCAGCAGCTTTTTGCTCAAGTTCTCGTGGAGTCAAATTCTCATCAGTACGAGTCAAAGGAATAGCGCCATGGCCTCTGATTTCCATATAAAGGACACGACGAGCATAAATACCCTCTTTCACTTCTATTCTGATGGACTGGACGTCTTTCATAAAGAATTGGAGGAAGATGCGACGATTTTTTCCAGGAAATCCCCAACGAAAAATACACACTATTCCTTCTTTTCTATCGAACCGATCATAACCACTACCTACATTCCACGAAATTGTGCACCACAAATAAGAGCTAATAAAGAGACCCGCAATTCCGTAGAAAGACATCACGACCCCCTGGGGAAAAAAAATGATTTGCGTAGGCGGAAATAAAGATATCAAATTTCTACCAAGATAACTGGAAATTCCAACTAATAAAAACCCTAATGAACCTAAAAAAAGGATAAAGGCCCAGCAGAAATTACTTGTTTTTCGAGACCCTGCTATAAGTTCTATCCATATATGTTCTGATCGCCAATTCATACTAGATCTAGTTGCATTTTATTGAAATTGAGAGAATAACCCAAATTCATTTGACTTTTTGTGTGTTTCCGAAATAACTCTCATCAACTAGCACTATTCTGATGTGAACTTTTATTTTAGGAGTAATTCATCGAATTGGTTAGATATAAAATAAGAATATCCATTTCGTATGATTTCCTATAGATATCCACATACATATAGATATATTTACTTTACATTTAAGGCATTCGCCCCGATCCCGATTTGATTTCGTTGCAAATAGCTATAATTTATTTACTCATATATCATGTTTACACACGAATAACAATAATAGTTTCTTTATGTTCGGGGGAAACCACATCACATATTTTATTCTAAGAAATAGATATCTGTGTTATGGTCTAAGTCTAAATCTTGAAAAAAAAAAACAAAATAGATGAGATTTAGCCCCATCATATCGATATCTAAAAAATCTTGTTTTTTTGAATATGAAGAGATAAAGAAGCCATCGCAATTGCCGGCAATATTAGGCCCACGAAAGGCACAAAAAAAGAGGGTAAATTTGTCATAAAATGGATACCTGGATTTACTATTTTTACCTGTTATTGTTATATTGTTATTTATATTATTATAAAGGTATCTTATAATCATTATTTATAATTCATATAGAATTATACTAAGCATATCTAAGTGAGTATATGTGATATAATAAAAAATATATAAATATAATAAAATAAGTGCAAGGAATGTCGAACTAAATAAATATAATTTTTCATCTTTCTACATGAAATATATATATATGATAATCGCCTTTTTTATTATCTTGTTTTTGTCTTATAATTTGAATTTCATAAAATGGAATAAAATAAAGAAAGAGTTTCTTACAACTTCCTGAAAAATTTGTTACAATCCGATCCGGGAATAGGGAGTCTTAGTAAAACTGGGGATTCTAAAAAAATATCGAAAGATGCAAGATTCTGTACTTTTCACTTTTAAATTTTCTATATTTGAATTATATACACATAAGAAGAGAACGTGAAATTCGCCTTATTCTCCTTGCCTAATTTTAATTTAGCGGAAGAAGGAATGCATTCTTTTTTTTTGATAGAGGTTTTTACTGATTAGTAATCGGGAATGTCGGTAAAAAAAAAATGATCCGCATAATTATTTTTACAATTAAATCTTATGTTATCAAATGCTAACAAGCCAAAATCCGTAGAATGGATTTTGGCTTTGATTTCTATAAACTAAATAACTACTCGTTTATAAACTAAATAACTACTCGTTTATAAAAAAAAAATAATAATTTATATTTTGATTAATTAATATATTTTTTTTTTAGTAAGGATCCACTTGATTGAATTTTGATTCAGAGAAAAGAAAGCGTGGAGCTGAAATAACTCACTCAGAACGTCTTTTAAAAGATTACGTGGTACGATTAGGTCGAATTGTCCCTTATGGAATAAATATTCAGCCGTTTGTGAGCCCTCAGGTACTGTCGTATTCAATGTTTGTTCAATTACTCTTTTACCCGCAAATGCAATGTAGGCATTGGGTTCGGCAATAATGATATCGCCCAACATACCAAAACTGGCTGTCACCCCACCAGTAGTAGGAGATGTAAGGATTGATACATAGAATAACTTTTTCTTTGATTGATAATCATATAAAGCGGAAGCTATTTTAGCCATTTGCATCAAGCTCAAACTTCCTTCTTGCATGCGTGCTCCTCCGGAAGCACACACTAGAATAAGAGGCAAAAACCGATTGGTAGCATATTCGATCAAACGAGTGATCTTCTCGCCAACTACGGAGCCCATACTACCCCCCATAAACTGAAAATCCATAACCCCAATTGCTATGGGAATACCGTTTAGTTGACCTGTGCCTGTTTGAACAGCCTCAGTTAATCCTGTTTTTCTTTGATAAGAATCAATACGATCTTTGTAAGATTCCTCTTCCAACGGAAATTCAATGGTATCCACAGAGACCATATCTTCATCCATAGGAACCCAAGTACCTGGATCAATCAAAAGTTCTATTCTATCTGAACTACTCATTTTCAAATGATGTCCACAGTGTTCGCAAATATTCATTTTTGATTTCAAAAATTTCTTATAATTTAATCCATAACAATTTTCGCATTGAACCCATAAATGCCTATATTTTTGAGTAAAATCTAGATCATTAGAATTTTCCGTTTCTGTTATAGTTAACTCACTACCAGCCGGACTCGTTTTTATACTTGAACTCTGGGTTTCACTACTATTTCTGCTTTCATCAAAAATGTAACTAGAAATGTAATTGTCATTGTAATTGACAATACCACTTAAAATGTAACTATCAATACAAATTTGAGAACGAAAATAGCTGTCAATACAGCTAGTAATGTGTTTATTCCAACTATATTTAGTATCATATATGTAAGGATCATAGTGGGGATCATCACTATTAGATACACTATTTAGATAACAAAAATTCCGAGAATTAGAAAAAGAGCTTTCTAGTTCACTTAGAAAAGAATGAGCATTGTCAATCTCAAAAATTTGATTTTCAATATCAAAACATATGAAATAACTGTCCCTATTATTATCCCTAACTAAAAAAGTATCATCAGGTACGAAATTATGAATGTCTCTAACGCCGACTAAATGATCAACATTACTGTAACTAGAATTGTCACTATCGCTCCCACTAAGAGTGTTTTTATCTATATCATTTCTAATCGGGTCTTCAC